TATTTCCATTTATTCATCAGAAGAAACGTCCCTTTTAAAGCAAGAATTGATTTTCCTTGATACCTAACATAATGCATGAAAGGATCTTTGAACAACCATAAATTTGCTTGAAAAGCCCTGGGAAAGTGCTCTCTTTTTCCATAGAAATAAATTCGTTCAATAAGGGCTCCAGAAGATGTTGATCGTAAGTGAGAAGACTGGTTACGGAGAAAGAGGAAGCCGGATTCATATTCACATACATGAAAAGTATATAGGAAGAAGAATAATCTCTGATTTCTTTTTGATTTTGAAAAAGAAGAACTGGCTTTCTTTGAATTTGAAGTAATAAGACTATCCCAATTATGACACTGATGGAGAAAGAATCTTAATAAATGCAAAGAGGAAGCATCCTTTATCCAATAGCGAAGAGCCTGAACTAATATTTCCAGATGGGCTGGGTAAGGTATTAGTATATCTAATACATAATTTAAATGTGAAAAGTTGTCCTCTAAAAAAGAAAATATTGAATGAATTGATCGTAAATTTTCGGATTGAACTACCCCTTTCCTTTCTAGGGAAGATATTAATCGCAGAGACAATGGAATTTCCATAATGATTGAAGAAACCTCTGACATTATTTGCGAATAAAAATGATGGGTCTGCCCCAAAAAAGGAGTCTGTTTAGAGTCATTAACAGAAAGAATCAAATGATTCTGTTCATACATTCGAATGATTAAACGTTTCACAATAAGTAAGCTGGATTTATTGTCATAACCTGCATTTTCCAACAAAATTGATCTATTTAAACCATGATCATGAGCAAGTACATAAATATACTCCTGAAAGATAAGTGGATATAAGAAGTAGTGTTGTTGAGATCTATCTAGCCCTAAATAGCTTTGGAATTTATCCATTTGAAATTCTATTTAAATGAAAGGTAGAGGACTTTGGGGGTTATAAATGATACATAGTGCGATACAGTCAAAACAAGGTATTATAGTACAAACCGAATAGATACCTCGGATCCAGATAAACTTATCAACAGATTCTCTATCATCTCTTTTTCCATTTAATTTTAAGTTTTGATGTTCGTTTTCCTTATAGGATGACAAGATGATTAGAAATCCTTTACTTTTTTCAACCCAATCGCTCTTTTGATTTTGGAAATTGATTTATCAATATACTGTTTCTTATACACATACATCTCCATTATTCCATTATAGAATGGAGAGTGGTAATATTTAGGATTCATTAAAAAATCAATAATATTTTTTCCTGGGAGAAAGCCTTCCCGTATTGGGCACTAATATTTTTTTAACGTCTAATTAGATCGGGTAATCATTCAAATTCAGAATGAAAGCTCGTTGCTTTTTCTTTCCCTATAATAAAAATGAAATTAATTGAAGCCGTGGGGCCCTATCCATTTATTAATTCGACCCAACTTGAAATTGACTTCGGTTTGCTCCCTTTCAATAATTTAAAGAAGGCTTTGTACCGAGCCGGAAAGAATAAAATATTCTCAGAACTCTTAATTGATACGACATGCTATTTTTTCCATTCATTCCCTTTCAGGATCAGTCGCGGTCTTCCAAACTTTACCGATAGTATGGACGAATCCCTCGCTTCATCTAAATGTGTAAAAGATCCTAGCCGCACTTAAAAGCCGAGTACTCTACCATTGAGTTAGCAACCCAAATATAAAAGGGTATGTAGATACAATCAGAATAAAACAAAATTATTAAATTAAAGCATTACTCTACGAAATAAAAAATCTAAAAAAAAATTTCTACTCTATTAAATTTTTCTACTCTATTTGGAACATAAAAATGACTAAATCAGAATCAGATGAAAAAATAAAAAATTGCCCGACCAAAAAAATAAATAAATGTAAAAATGGTAGAACATCCCCTATTTCTATGTTATCCACTTTTTCAATCAAAAATCCGGGTATCAAAGCTAATCCAACGAACCCATCATTTGAATCAACAAGTAAAAATAAAAAAGAAAACCTATGGGACGGAAATAAATAGATCTGCTTATCACGATGAATTATATTTGTTCGATACAACGTTGTCAACATAAAGGTTAAGAAAAGAATACGATGAAAAAATACAAAAACTTAAATTGAATAATAGTAAAAAAAAGGACTTGTGTTGGATTGGCACTGCATATACCTATATTTATATACTAAATTTTGAGTTTTTAGATTAGATGGAGAATAATAAAAAAAAATTGAATCCATATAGAATAAAGAACTTCTATTCCTTGTTTGTTACTTGGTATTAGAGTTCAAATGAAAACCACCCGATTACAGGTAATGCCATAATTTTCTATTTTTTGAGGATCAATCAAATACGGTTTCCTTAGAAAAAGATTCTATAGAAAAGGATTCTATAAAAGCAATGAGAAATAGATACGAATAGACCAAGAAAGGAAATAAAAAAACATAGTATAGAAAAGATATCCAAAATGATATAGAAATCACTATCCTACCCTTAGTTTTTATTTCCTTAATTTAATTTTGTTTGATTAGGGCAAAGTTACTTAAAAACCTCTGCCTTTTTTAAAATATCCTGAACAGTTCCTGTAGGCTGAGCGCCTTTTTCAAGGAAATAGAGAATAGCGGGAACGTTTAAATAAGTTTGATTCTTGATCGGATCATAAAAACCCACTTTCCGAAGATCTCTTCCTTCTCTTCGAGATCGAACATCAATTGCAACGATTCGATAGACGGCTCATCGGGATAGATGTAGATGAAAAAGAACCCCCCCCCCCCCCCAGAACCGTATAGGAAGTTTTCTCCTCGTACGGCTCGAGAAAAAATGATTCGAAGTTTTATCTATGGATAAAATTTGATTAGAATAAATAGGAAAGGAATCCGTAAAATAAATTAATAAATTCTATAATTTCAATTTCACTCATTTTTATTTAGCTTACTTCCTGAAGAAGAAAAAATCATTTGTACTCATAACTCAAGTTCAATAATATAATATCTCAAATATCTTAAAGAAAAATCTTTAATTTAATATTTAATATATNNATAATATTTAATATATATATATATTTTTTGAGTGGTCTTTAACCCACCCTTTTTGTCTCGTTTAAAATCTATTTTGATTCGTTATTCGGATCCGTGAGACAATTGAAGTGGTGTTTCCTTGTTCTGGGATCCTTTATCTTTGTTTTAAATCATTGGGTTTAGACATTACTTCGGTGCTTCTTAATCCTTTCAAAATGGTAGCAACATACCCCTTTTGCGATTTCTTTCTATCAAAGAATCATACCGACGGTTGATTCGTGCGCGATACACTACGTATCGAAAAAGTTTTAGCCGTTCCAACAAATTTTTTGAATTGAAAAATTGCTCGAATCGGATCCTTTCGATTTCTATATCGAAGATATCGAAGATATACTTACGAAGTTGTTCCAATTTATGAATTGGCATTAACCCTAGATCGTTGCCCCTGAGAAATTAATCAATACTTTCTACTCGAGCTCCATCATGAACTATTTACATTACAACCCAATAAAAAAAAAAGGGCTCTAGTAGAATAGAACAAATGACGTCGAGCCAAGAGCACCTTCATTCCTATATAAAATGGTGGATGTAAGAAAAAGAATCCACACCGGATCGTGTCCTTCAAGTCGCACGTTGCTTTCTACCGCATCGTTTTAAACGAAGTTTTACCATAACATTCCTCTAATTTGGAACCAGTACGGAATTGATTCAATTATGGAATCATGAATAGTCATTGGTTCAGTCGGTACAGAGACAAAGTAATTTATATTTTTTCTTATCTACATAGATAATAAAGATTTTTCTGAAGAAATATTAGCAAGACCCCAGCTTTTTTGTATGAATGGAACGTTTTTTTATAAATATCTATTTCAAAAAAATATCTAACAGAAATATCTAGAAATCTAAACTAAATAGATATAGAAATAACATAACTAACAGAAATAACACGAAAAAATAAATTCTATTTTACTCTGCCTCTTCAAGTGACTCAATAAGATAGACCGGCCCATTTCCAACTTCCCAAAGAGTCAACCCATAAGGAATCATTACAAATCTTGATACTTGAAAAAGTTTCCAACTTCTACATCATTATTTGAGTCAAGTTTTACAGTAAAGACTCCCTTTTATTATCATAAGAAATAAGAAAGAAAAATCTCTGTTTCTTTTCGAATGGAATTGTCAATGATGTAAAGCAAATAAGCTAAATCAAACAATAAAAAAAAATATCGAAAATATATATCATTGTTAAATAAAATATTTTAGGGATGCCAATTCTTTTTCACAAAAAGGGAAACACTATTGTCACTGAAACAGGATAAGAATACATACCTATAGGTTAAGCGCTTCCTCTTTTATATGTATTTTCATTTCATATTTTTTTTTTTTAACCTGATGAGGTTAAGTAATCTTTCTACAACTATGATCTACGGCCCATCTTAGCTTTATCTGGGTCACAAAGGGGTTCAGTTACTTTTGCATATCATTTGAACTCGATTTAGTTCAGTTTGTGAAAAACTCAGATATGCTTCCGCAAAGAATCATTCAAAATCAAAAAAGAAGGAGGAATAATATAATATTCTATGCAATATTAGACCTTGAAACAGAACCTCCTTGAACAAAAAACAAATATTAGGATACAATGGATACGCTCTGGGACGGAAGGATTCGAACCTCCGAATAGCGGGACCAAAACCCGTTGCCTTACCGCTTGGCTACGCCCCATTTCCATTTTTATTGGACAATAATACTAATAAAGAATAATATTGGTATTAAGTCTTCGTCAATTCCAGTCCAACTATCTAGAGAAACTCTTTTTTCTTTATCTTTATAGAATCTATTATAGATTCATGCTAGGATTTTGGCATGTGTATATCTCGAATTCAACTGAATTTATTGATCATTACATATAATTCAATTAAGATATTGTATGAAAGTATGATTTCTTCTATTCTCCTTTGAGAATTGGAGGATTTTTGATTGAGCAGAAAAAAAAAGAAGGATTTTTTTGTTTACCTTACTTTCTTCATTTTTCCTTAACTCAATCAAAATGCAATTATTTCGACGAAAAAAAAAGTCTGTTATGCTTAATATTTTTAGTTTGATCTGTCTTAATTCTGCCCTTTATCCGACTAGTCTTTTCTTCGCCAAATTGCCCGAAGCCTATGCTTTTTTGAATCCAATCGTAGATGTCATGCCAGTTATACCCCTGTTCTTTTTTCTTTTAGCCTTTGTTTGGCAAGCTGCTGTAAGTTTTCGATAAGAGCTTTAATACTATCCTAGAAAATTCATGATTTATTCGAGAAAAATTATAACAATTGATAAGATCAAATAAGTCTGACAGTATGAACCTTCGATTCAAACTCTCGGATAGTCGCGAGAAATCCGGCTCGCCCTATTTCCTTTCCCCATTTTAATCCTTTTTGGGGGAAATACCTTATGAGCTTAGGGTCCCTTAGAATATCTAATTGTGGGTATGAAAGTGATTTGTGGTAATTAAATTAAAGACTCTTATTACAAATTTCAACTTCATTTGATTTGAATTTCTGAACATTCTTTTCTATTTCTATAATTCATTTCTTGGTGTCAAAATAGGATATGTGATATAAAAGTGGAGGATCTATTATCTTTTCTCGTTTTTCTTTTTCAAAAAATGATCTTGGAGGTTGTGTAATGCTTACTCTCAAACTTTTCGTTTACACAGTAGTAATATTCTTTGTTTCTCTCTTCATTTTTGGATTCCTATCCAATGATCCAGGACGTAATCCTGGACGTGAAGAATAAAATAAAAATTTAGTTTTTCTTGTTTGATTTTACAATTTTATTAATATTTTATTTTAGCTATTCCACATATTTAATTTAATTAGGAAAAAAAAATAAAAAGGGGTTTGCAAAAATTGAAAGAAAAAAATAGAAAGTCATCAACGGAAACGGAAAGAGAGGGATTCGAACCCTCGGTACGAATAACTCGTACAACGGATTAGCAATCCGCCGCTTTCGTCCACTCAGCCATCTCTCCCAATTGAAAAAGATAATTACTATGTTACATTACACATCAAGTAAGGATTAAATAAAGTATTTCTTTTACATTCTTTATCGTTATTATAGAATTAGCAATTCCATTTAGATGCTCGAAAGATCCAAATAGAATAGAAAGATAAATAAAGAGGACCTTCTTGCTTTTATTTTGTTCGAAGTGCCTTTTGGGCCTGGCCCGGTCAATACCCAGCCGGGCCTTTTTTTGTTCCAATGAATTCCCGTTTTTTTGTTTATAGGCAACATACTCTAAATAGCCAATTTGGTATCTGTGTAAAAATTTCCCTTCTGGGGTTTACATATACTTATCATTTTTGTTATAATAGAATCCAGAAATTGAGAAGGATTTTTGATTCAAAAGAATCAATTAAGTATGTATCCATTTGTATTTTCTTATGTCATTAGGGAAATCAAATTTTAGATTCAAATCCAAGAATAAGTCACGAATTCTCAGTCAACGAATAGTTAATGGTTCCCTTTTGTCATAAATTTCGGCTTTTTTAAGCGAAAATAGACATTTGATTTTTCAATAGAAAGTTGAGTGGAAGTTTTTCGGCATTGTGGGAAGATACGATACAATCAATCGAGGGGGTAGATCAAATACATTACAATAAATAAATTAAATACAATACGAAAGGATAAAAACTTTTCTAATTTTTATACATAAATTTAGATTTAGAAAAAGGATTTAAAAAGGGATGCAAGATGCAAGTACAATAAACTAAAGTTTAGTAATCCAACCGAAAAAGGAAAATTTTTTCCTATTGTGTATCGTTTTGGCGGCATGGCCGAGTGGTAAGGCGGGGGACTGCAAATCCTTTTTCCCCAGTTCAAATCCGGGTGCCGCCTCATCAACAAATGAATCTAAATCTCTTATTCTGTTCTGCTGTCTTATTCTGTTCTGGGGATTTTGTAAAAGCTTGGAAATCCTTGAATCTAAAATTCAAAGAAAGATTATATTGGATGGATTTTTTTATAGTTTATAGAAAACAAAAAGTGCAAAAAAATTATTTTTTTTTTTTTTAGACCCGTCGTCAAGAGTATAATATACTATCTCCCAACTCCTTCAGAGAGACAATCGGGAAAGGGTACGAATTAGATCAAATAGGAAATAAAAGTATGTAATAGATAGCAATTTTTTTTACTTTGAAGGGCAAGAAAAAGGAATGGGTCTCTTTTTTTATTACTAGATAGAATAGATGTTCCATTCCATTAGTAACATTCCCTTATAGTGTCATTGTATATTTTACTTGTATTTAGTCTTTCCCTATTAGAAATCATATAGGAATTTTTGAAATGGATTTATTTGACTGGTTCATCAATAGTGTTCGGCCAGAATCCCTTTTTGACTCTGGACCATTCATTCTACTATTATTAGTGAGCAATAATGGAATAATTCTATCATAGAGATAAGGGATATAATTCACATGGATATAGTAAGTCTCGCTTGGGCTGCTTTAATGGTAGTCTTTACATTTTCCCTTTCACTCGTAGTATGGGGAAGAAGTGGACTTTAGAAGCACTCCTAATTTAGTTAACGGTATCAATTGTTTTATAGATCGTTCTGCAACTCATTTTTTATTTAAATTGAAATAATTTTCAATTTAAATAAAAAGATCCTCATTTCAAAATTCCCTTGGATTCTAGTGGATAAATGTATTCTATAACAGTAAAACTATTTTTTCAGATTCATCGGAATAAATAGATGTATCAAAGAAATAGAATCGGGTCCTACGTCAATTCCATATATGGATAAATAACTACATAGATTGAAGATAGAAGCTAATATAGTATACCAACTTTATTAGAAAGTCAAGTACAATTTTATTTTATACATTACTATAACACTAATAGAGAGTATGATAAGAAAAAAATTTCTTTCTTACCATACTCTCGGATCCCATAGAATACCGCCGATTATAGCCCGTTGATTTCATTTAATAGAATACTTTTCTTTTGATTTCTTCAAATATGGATAAGAATTCAGAAGTCAAGTTTCATTCAAAGTAATTAATCGTTTTGACTGACTGTTTTTACGTAAATTATAAGTAGAAAGGCAGTAGGAACTAAAATGAACAGTGCAGTAGCAATAAATGCAAGAATATTTACTTCCATAATCTCATCGTTTTTTTATTTCACAATAACTCGGGATTTAATCCCATAGAGATGATAAATCTTTCACCTGTCAATTCAATGAATGCATTACCTATCGATGATCTTGAATCGGATCAATATCATATCATGAATAACAATATCTGAGCTATTAAATTAATTCGTCGTCGAGAATTGAATAGTATAACATACGAAGATCCTTTATCCATACCGAATCCAATCTTGGATTCCCCCACCGAGCAAAAATTCCTTTTTTATCCTTTCTTTTTTTGTATGTAGTCAAACGAAGTATCATCTAACCACCCATCTGTTTCCATTAAAAACCCAAAAAGAGAGGAATTAGGTTCTAAATTTTAATGATCCAATTTTCTTTGGAAGACAAAGAAGTATGAGAAAGATGAGGCGCGGGATAAAAGATGGAATATTCTATCAACTTCACTATTTTAGTTATTTTCATTTTAGTTTAGGGTTTATTCTTTCTTTGACAGAATCCTGAAAAAAAAAAGAGAGGAAACCTCTTCGGGATTCAATTATGCTCTCTGTCCCCTCTTTCACAGAAAATGGAGAGGCGAATTGATGTACTTATTGGATCCGTCGGGACTGACGGGGCTCGAACCCGCAACGTCCGCCTTGACAGGGCGGTGCTCTAGCCTATTGAACTACAATCCCAGGGAAATAAGAAGAGATCTAGCAGAAAATTTGAATTCTTTTTTATTCTCTTGTATCAGGTAAGGTATTTCTTAAGAACAAGAGAGTTCTACCGTCTGATAGTAGATTGGCAAATTGTTGGGCCGAGCTGGATTTGAACCAGCGTAGACATATTGTCAACGAATTTACAGTCCGCCCCCATTAACCACTCGGGCATCGACCCAACGCCTAAATTTTTTAGACGTTCCATAATAAACTTCCTTTCGTCTACCAGGCAGACTTGACAAATACGGCTACGGATCATTTGATAGAAAATACCACTCCTATAGTCTTGAGTCTTGGTACACCCCCAGAGGGACTTGAACCCTCGTTTTCTCCGTGAAAGAGAGAGGTCGTAACCACTGGACCATAGGGGCCTACGGCCGCCTTCATAAATCAACTAGAAATAAAAGGTCCCGAGGGCCGGCCAAATCAAAAAGCACTAGAATATGGGTAATAAGACAAATACCATAGGTAATAAGAAAAATACCTTGAGGTAATATAAAAATAGAATAGGAAAAACATAATAGGTAAGGTAATAAGGCCTAGTAGGGTTACCTTATTAACTTTAACTTAATATAACTCAGGCCGAGATCCATCTTTAGTAGATCCATAGTATATAACTCCTTAAGTATTCTGGGGGTTAGTTAATGGTAATCAAATCAAACTTTACCATTAAACTATATAACCTTGAAACTTTATTTCATTGGTCTTTCTCATCTTTATCTCTCTCATTCACAAAGGGTTATGCGTTGGATCCATGATCCTTCACTCTGCAGTAGATTCAAGATGGTTTACCAAAATAGGATTTGGTCGGTCAAATTATATTGACCCCTAAGTCATACTGTCAATTAACAACACGACAGGACAGGAGGGTAATAAAAGAACGGAGAAGACATAGATATAGATATAAAATAAATAAATTAGATAGATATATCTGCGTTAATAATAATAAATATTCATATCATATAGTTTTCTGGTATTCAATATTCAAGTAGATTAGAATATCAATCAAGTAGATTAGAATATCAATACCGTTATATTATACTATAAAAATAAATAAATAGAAAATAAATAATATTCTAAAAAATCCCAAAGCATAGTAAGCCTAAGTGGGAGAATTCTGTTTCTAAGACTGTTTTATCAATTCCGTTCCGCTTGCATCTCTTA